CTCCGAAAGAACCGGATATGATAATTTTTCATCATCCGGCTCGAGCACGAATCAAACGAACCGAATCTATCTTATATAATAAATCTATATCTATATGTTATCCACACACACATATATGATAGGAGGATTCTATGTAAGAAAAAATTTACCAAATTCTCTTTTCCGGAGTTAAACTATCCATTGCAAGTAATTCAGTTCTTATAACTTATAATTAAGTAAATGCTCAACACCCAAGTAGGCTTACAAAGTTGATCATGATCAAGTGCTTTCTGGGTCATCTCATACCTTACGGTTGGCCTTTATCACCCCTCCCCAAAAAAAATCTAGAGACTTTTTACATACAAAGAATTTACTTGTTACTAATATAATCTAGCCTCTGTTCTTCTTTAGATATACTTGTTTCACTCCGATAGTATCAGAAATAGAGAAAATGCAGAGGAAATGAATCCATTTCCATACTATTTAATTATTAATTAAGTGAAATAGATAATAAGACACAATCTATCTGGATTATAGCATCACCTATTCTACTGGATATTACGGAGCCTGTTCATGCAGGACATGATGGAGTCTGATCATAGAAAGGATTCTCTTCAAGCGAACCAGCCTACCCTCTGCGGGGGGCTTACGCGGTGGTTGGAACGAAGACACATTGAATTCGAAATTCAAATGTGGCAGATAAGATAAAGTCATATATCTGCACAGCTCAATTAATAGTTCAAGTCACACACTCCCATAATCCATTTTTTCTTTGGAGAATTCCCTTCAACTATCAACTTTTTGTATCTATCAAATAAATAATCCAATTTTGTGAAGTTGAGGGGAAACATCCAAATACATGTCTTATTCTTTTAAATAATCCATATTTGTAGCAATGAAATACTATCCTTCCTCCCCCAAACGATAAATGATTGATTACAAATATCTATAATCCATATTCCCTATAAAGGACCAGAAATGCCTTGCTTACGTATCATTGGAAAGTGCATTAACATAAATACGGCAGTAAGAAGAGGTAATACAAAAGTGTGTAAACTATAAAAACGAGTCAAAGTAGATTGTCCGACACTAGCACTTCCGCGTAATAACTCTACCAAAGACGATCCTATTACAGGAATAGCTTCAGGTACACCTGTTACAATTTGGACTGCCCAATAACCAATTTGGTCCCAGGGTAAGGAATAGCCAGTTACACCAAAAGATGCGGTCAATACAGCCAAAACTACACCTGTAATCCAGGTCAATTCGCGAGGTTTTTTAAAGCCACCAGTGAGATACACACGAAATACGTGCAGAATCATCATTAGGACCATCATACTTGCCGACCATCGATGAACTGATCGTATTAACCAACCAAAGTTAGCTTCAGTCATTATATATTGAACAGAAGCAAAAGCCTCAGTAACGGTCGGACGATAGTAAAAAGTCATAGCAAACCCCGTTGCTACTTGGACTAAAAAACAAGTAAGTGTAATTCCTCCTAAACAATAAAATATGTTGACATGAGGAGGAACGTATTTACTAGTTATATCATCTGCAATCGCCTGAATCTCAAGCCGTTCTTCGAACCAATCATAGACTTTATTGAGATAGGTAAACCAAGGAGACTCCCCCCTCTGCGAGTCGTATGTGAGAATTTCATCTCGTACGGCTCAAACAGAAATACCCAAATTTTAGTTTTAACGGATATGTGTAATAGTTTGAAACTTTTTCAATTAATCCTACGATTCCACTCTTCTCTCAAGATAAGAAAAATATAGAAATCCGAAAGATCTTCTTTGTGGTTATAATATAATGCCAAAATATCAAGTCGGCTCACTCGTCTTTCTATTGATCGTTACAGGCCTATTGAATATTCTCTATATACTTAACTTTTTTATTTTCTTTATTTGTGTTATTTTTTTTTATTGGTATATGTAATACAGCTTTACTGCTGTCTTCTTTCTTATTGATAGGAATTCTCTTGTTAAGACCCTATGAATCGATTAAAAAAACCCCAGATTCATACCAGAACCACGATGATTCACTAAAACCTTCAATCTAAGCCCAAAAATTCTTTGAGTAAGAACTGTTGGATCATCACTTATTCAATGAATAGATATAATGAAAAAAAAAATACAAAAAAAACATTTGTCCTTTGATCAAAATAAAGATAAGCGTCAGTTTGAAAGAATACAAATCTTTCGATTTAGAACTTCTATAACTCGTTGAAACATTTTTTGAAGTCCGGCTGCGAGGTCTAAATATGAAATATGAATCATAGTTCTAATACTTTAGAATATATTTTATCTATTATCTATTCCGTGTTCCAGATACTAGAATAAATATCTGACGGGGTAAAACCATCTCTATTAAAGATGCCAGTCTCTTTCTCTGTACTATCAATAGGATCAATTCTAACAAGTCACACACTCATATTCCGGAAATACAGAAACAAAGAAATTCCGCGGTCAGACTACCAAACCAAAATCGAATGAGATAAAGAATATAAGACCTAATCCTTTTGTATTGAAAAGCTAGTTAGTTGGTTCTTGTGAATCTAATTCATAGAAATTCCATCCAGTAAAATGGAAGAATTATAAATCTCCAAAATAATAGATAAAAATATTGCAAATAGAGCCATTGCAACACCCATCAAGGGAGTCGTTCCCCACCCAGGAGCTACTTTACCATATTCTGAATTCAATGGTTTCAATAACTCCCCTACAATAGTTCGTCTTGGACCAGATCTAGAACTACCCTCAACGGTTTGTGTAATCATAAATCCAATTTATTTATTTATTGGTATCTGTTGACTTTGTATACCATTCTGCTGTAAATAAATGATCTTATCCTAGATCCATTGTGGTCTTGAAATTTTAGAATAATGGAAACAGCAACCTTAGTTGCCATCTCTCTATCTGGTTTACTTGTAAGTTTTACCGGGTACGCCTTATATACTGCTTTTGGGCAACCCTCTCAACAACTAAGAGATCCATTCGAAGAACATGGGGACTAGTTGAAGTAATGAGCCTCCCAATATTGGGAGGCTCATTACTTCAATTGATAGAATGAAAAAATCATTTAATCTTTTTAGTTGGAACTTTAGGCGGTTCTCTAAAAAAGATAGCGAAAAAAATGATTCCTAAAGTCGAGACTAAGAGGAATGTATAAACCAATGCTTCCATAGATTTGATCGTGGTTTACAATTATAGCTTTCATACTTGTTTATTTTGGATCGGTCTCCCGGATAAAGAAAAAGAAAAAACAATAGTAAAAGAGAAAGACAGCGATTCAAATCAAGATTTATCCGGTTCCTCCTATGTCAAATTCAAATCACAACAAAGAAAGTCGAAAAGGAACAGAACAATGTTGTATCAGACTACCTGTCTTTTTGTAGTTGGATCTCCAAGTTTTTGGAATGCTCCAAATTCCACTTGAGCATCCAAATCTGGGTCAATACCAGCAAAAACATCTCTGAACAAGGTTCTAGCACCATGCCAAATGTGTCCGAAAAAGAAAAGAAGAGCAAACGAAGCATGTCCAAAAGTAAACCAACCCCTTGGACTGCTACGAAAAACACCATCCGATTTCAAAGTAGCACGATCTAATTCAAAAATTTCACCCAATTGAGCACGTCTAGCATATTTTTTCACAGTAGCAAGATCACTATAACTGACGCCATCGAGTTCGCCGCCATAGAACTCAACAGTTACACCTACTTGTTCGACACTATACTTGGATTCCGCCCTTCTAAAAGGAACATCGGCTCTAACAATTCCGTCTCCGTCTACCAAAACAACCGGAAATGTTTCAAAAAAGGTAGGCATACGACGTACAAAAAGTTCACGCCCCTCTTTATCTCTAAAGATAGGGTGTCCTAACCACCCAACAGCTATTCCATCCCCGTTGTCCATTGAGCCAGCTCTAAACAATCCCCCTTTTGCCGGATTATTGCCGATGTAATCATAAAAAGCTAATTTTTCAGGAATTTTAGACCAAGCTTCGGATAAACTTTTATTTTCGGCTAGTCCAGCACCAACTCTTCGATATATTTCTTGCTGGAAGTATCCCTGATCCCATTGATAACGAGTGGGACCAAATAATTCAATCGGGGTTGTTGCTGAACCATACCACATAGTTCCAGCAACAACAAAAGCTGCAAAAAAGACAGCAGCGATACTACTGGAAAGTACGGTTTCAATATTTCCCATACGTAATCCTTTGTACAGACGTTGGGGTGGACGGACACTAAGATGGAAAAGGCCCGCTAATATGCCTAATGTCCCTGCTGCAATATGATGAGAGGCTATTCCCCCGGGAACAAAAGGATCAAAACATTCCACACCCCACGCGGGATTTACGGATTGTACCCTTCCGGTTAGTCCATAAGGATCGGACACCCATATTCCAGGACCATACAATCCTGTTACATGAAATGCGCCAAAACCAAAGCAAGTCACCCCTGAAAGAAATAAATGAATTCCAAAGATTTTGGGCAAATCCAAAGATGGTTTTCCTGTACGTTCATCACAAAAAATTTCTAGATCCCAATAAACCCAATGCCATATAGCCGCCAAGAAGCACAAGCCAGAAAACACAATATGTGCCCCAGCCACACCTTCGTAACTCCAAATAACCGGATTTGTTATAGTCCCTCCTGTGATATTCCAACCGCCCCATGAATTGGTTATTCCTAAACGAGTCATGAAGGGTATAACGAACATACCCTGTCTCCACATTGGGTCAAGAACAGGGTCAGAAGGATCAAAAACCGCTAATTCATATAGAGCCATCGAACCGGCCCAACCAGCAACCAGAGCTGTATGCATTATATGAACAGAAAGCAAACGACCAGGATCATTCAATACGACGGTATGAACACGATACCAAGGCAAACCCATGAAAATACCCCTTATATCAACAAAAAATAGACACTATGTAACTTTATTGCACTGGAAAAATATGCTATGGACCCTCTTTTTGTCAGTGGATTATCTCGGGTAAAGGATTAATATAATATTTGGTCTAGTTTTTTTAGTAATAATGGAACAATTCTATTCGTAGGAACAAAAAGAAGCCGATCTATTCTATACCCGATAAGTAACAATACGCAATGATAAAAAAAGGGGGGTTGACCTTATTTTATATTTATATGCGTATTTATATGAGTGAATGCAGACATATTTGTTCATCACTCCAAGGACCTATTCATAAGAATTTTCCTTTATTCCTATTCATTTGGTCTTCTTTTTTTTTTTTTATTTTTTTTTTTTTTATTTATTTATGAACTTATTCAATCTATAAATCAAATAGGATATGATAAAATACAATAGGATAAGGACCAATCATTATTAAGACAATAAAATAAACCCATTGGTACGCTTCCGCATAAGAGCGCGATATACCACTTGTGTCGTCATTTGATGCCCATTGGTGTTCCAAAAGTACCCTTCCGGAGTCCGGGAGAGGAAGATGCCTCGTGGGTTGACGTATAGTATGGCTTGTCTGATATATTGGGTCATGTGGTATTTCCCCGTTATCTCCCCCGATCGAGATATCCCCTCCTTCCCTCCAAAAAGATTGATTGAATCATCAAAAATTTGAAGTGTGAAATTCAATTCGATCTTTTTTTGGGGGGATATCCAGATCCGGATTAATATTATCAATTTCGAAGAATCTATGGTTGGCTTGGTTGGACCAATAAACCAATAAAATGAAGAATCCAGGCTCTGTTTATAAAAAAATCCAATTGGTAATATATCTACGATTATTACTTATCAGATATTTCGCAGAAACCATGAAATAAATTGAAGAAAAAAAAGAAGTCGTAGCAAAAAGACGTGGTATTGGAATATTTGTCCTATATGTGCAAATCCAAATCGGGCAGATCTTTTCTTTATTACTCGGAGTAGAACAGAAACCTAAAACAATTGAAGAAACCCATTCCGAAACAAGAAAATGACATTGCGATTTAGATTCGATCTCAATGAAAACAATACATCAATGAGAACTTAGTTCAATAAGTTTAGTTTATTATAACATGTTTATTATAACCTACAAAAATCATCTTTCTTGAAAAATTTAAGAAAAAGCCCGCTATGAAAAAAAGGGTTAACTCTACACATTGATTCTTTTTGGTGATTTTTGGTGAACCGTATGCATCAAAAGGTGCAGGTACGGCTCCTAAGAGATCAAATTTTATCCTAACCAATCGACTTTATCGAGAAAGACTACTTTTTTTAGGCCAAGAGGTTGATAGTGAGATATCGAATCAGCTTATTGGACTTATGGTATATCTCAGTATAGAGGATGATAACAAAGATCTTTTTTTGTTTATAAACTCTCCGGGCGGATGGGTAATACACGGAATAGGGATTTATGATACTATGCAATTTGTACAACCAGATGTACAGACAGTATGCATGGGATTAGCCGCTTCAATGGGATCTTTTATTTTGGCAGGAGGAGAAATTACCAAACGTCTAGCATTCCCTCACGCTTGGCGCCAATGATTCTTTTATTTGAGGAAAAAAAGAAGACTATGCCTTCGCCATATGAATATTAAGTAATAATAGCACAGCACTTCGAGTTCGATATGATAATTTTTTTGTTTTTTCAAAAATTTTTCAATTATGTACCGAAAGGGTAGTATGAAAAGGGGATATTTCCTATTTTATCGCATCTCTCGGGAGGAGCCTATTCCAGCGTCACAAACTTTTTTGGTTTCACACCGGAAAAGAAAGCTTTTAACAAAATTTATGAAGACTATGAAAAAAAAAAAAAGAAACTTTGGGATTGCTGAATAAGAGACGCAATAATAAAGAAACGGAACCATCATAGTATTTTTTTAACTACTACACAAAACAAAAAAGGAAGGGTGGTTATTGGGTCATTTACCGATCCGGGTCTGATAGACCCCCTACATTTTCTATTTCTTCAATAGTAAGGTAAAAAAGAAATTCCATTGTGGAGCCGTATGCAATACGCAAAAGATGCCTGTACGGTACGTTTGTTCAATTCCGTCTTATCTTTTTTTTATTCTTTATCTCTCTCGCTTTATCGTGCGAAATAGGAACCGTTTTTTATGTTATATCATCAGGGTAATGATCCATCAACCCGCTAGTTCTTTTTATGAGGCACAAACGGGAGAATTTATCCTGGAAGCGGAAGAACTACTGAAATTGCGTGAAACTATCACAAGGGTTTATGTACAAAGAACGGGAAAACCTTTATGGGTTGTATCCGAAGACATGGAAAGGGATGTTTTTATGTCAGCAGCAGAAGCCCAAACTCATGGAATTGTTGATCTTGTAGCAGTTGAATAAAAAATTAACGAGTATTACGCGCCAAGGTTTGAAATTTTATCGTCTTACCGAGTTTAATAGAATATTTTCAATTAATATAATTAATATTAATCTAGTAATATTAATAGAGAGAATAATAGAGAGAATATAAGTAATTCATAATCATCGGATTCGGATTGATATAAACCAGCTCATTATGTATATGATTCAACATGCCAACTATAAAACAACTTATTAGAAACACAAGACAGCCAATCAGAAATGTTACGAAATCCCCCGCTCTTCAGGGATGCCCTCAGCGCCGAGGAACATGTACTAGGGTGTATGTGCGACTCGTTCAGATCATGGACTAAGACAAAAAAATAACGGAAAAAAATTCCAATATCAGTGATCAGTACCAATGAAATAGGATAGAATGCAAGAAACTATCTTCAAAAAAATCGATTACTAATATCTATCTTTCTATTGTGTATCAAATTTATGGTTTCCGTTGGTGCAAATCCAATCACCTCAATTTGCAATTTAAAATGCGAAAGACTTTCCCATTGGTAGCAAATAGTTATCTATTAAGCAGGGGCCATTTTAAAACTTGCAAGAACGGACTAACAGGGTCAGCTACTCAGCTAATCTTCATACTTAAATACCGTTACTGTGTAGGTAGATTTCGTTGTGAAAAACCTATTACTAGATATTTCATAGGTAGAGCCAAAGAGTGTGAACTGTACAAGTTAACAATAGCATTGATTAAATGAAGGAAGGGGCTCCGGTGTATAGAGGGGACCTCGCCATTTAAGAAGTAACCATAGAAACGATGGAACCCACTATTTCTTTATCCATTTCGATTTCATTTACTATGTTTTTTTTTGATACCTAGTCTCGATACAATTTTTTATTTCGAGGTGAAATGCTTAGAAATTGAAATAAAAAAATCGTGGTTGGGAAGGTTATAGTAGCAAAAGCCATTGGAATTTTTATTTTATACACTGGAATAATCCGTTTTGTTATTAATGGACTAGGAAAAAAGGGGAAAGAATAACTAAAAGAAACGAAATAAAAATAGTTATTCATCAAAGTTTCATTTATTCAATGACTAGAATTAAAAGAGGATATATAGCTCGGAAACATCGGACAAAAACTCGTTTATTTACATCAAGCTTTCGGTCAAGACTTACTATTCCTCAACAGAAAATAAAAGCTTTGGTTTTGGCCCATGGGGATAGAGATAGGAAAAAAAGATATTTTCGTCGTTTGTGGATCAGTCGAATAAATGCAGTAATTCGGGAGAATAAAAATGAAAAAAACTATAGCTATAGTATATTCATGTATAATCTGTACAAGAGGCAGTTGCTTCTTAATCGTAAAATACTTGCACAAATAGCTATATTAAATAGGAATTGTCTTTATATGATTTCCAACGAGATCATTAAATAAAAATTCCCCGGAGACTGAACTCCGGGAAAGTAGAGTAGGTATTTGTATGAAAAAAGATAATCATATGATAAAGTCGTCAAAATGAGCAACCACGTTCAATAAAAAAAGATTTCTTCTTCTTCAACGATTCTCTTTTTTCTGACAACACGACAATCCAATTTGGATTCTCGTAGTTTTCGAACAAAACATCAATCCGCATTTCATTTGAGTTTAGATTGGAATTTGAATTTAATTGAAGAGTAAACCCTTTTTTTTGTTTTAAGCCCAGTAGCTTGAGTAGTTGACTCACTTTTTTCAAATTCTTTTTCATTATTACGAAAAGGTAACGAAGATAAAATACGAGCTTGTTTTATAGCAATCGTAATTAATCGTTGTTGTTTTAAGGTCAATCTATTCACCCGTCTAGATAATATTTTTCCTTGTTCACTAATAAATCGACTAATTAAACTCATGTTTTTATAATCAATTCGATCCCCCGATTGGATCGGGGGCAAACGCCTACGAAAAGATCGCTTAGATTTAGGAAAGAGTCGTTTAGATTTATCCATGGTTTGTTTATTCCTTATCCCGAAAATACCATTTCTTAGAAAATCGGATTTATTTGTTTTGTTTCTTTTTTTGTTTATATTTTTTGAATATTTCAATAGGTTTATATTTATATATGTTATATATCTAGATAATTTATATAGATATACAATTTATATAAACATGAAATAATATCTCATTTTTCATTTGGAGGGATGACACACAGGCAATCCATTTTATCTATTTCTTTATCTCCCCGTGAATCGTATGTTTGCAACAACAGGGACAAAATTTTCTCAATTCCAATCGACTAGGCTTATTGTGTCGATTCTTTTGAGTAATATATCTTGAAATACCCGTTGATTCCTTATTAACATTAACACTGTTTCGAACACAATCGGTACATTCCAAAATAACCGTTACTCGTATATCTTTACCTTTGGTCATGAACCTCCTTTGGGTTTTTGATTCACTTAAAACTTTTCTATTTTCCGATTCGAAGCGAAGAAGAAGAAAGGAAGGAAAAAATAGAAGTTGCTAATCCGAAATCAAATTAGGACAGATTTCGGTGCCATCAATAGAAGTATAGTAATAATTAAGTAATACAATGATTTCTAGAATCACAGTACATTATTTCAGTTTTTTATTTAAGTATCTTGTATGAGATTGTTGCCCCGCGATAGCGATTCTATTTTCAGCTTCATTATTAATGAAATTCAATTGAAACCCGGGACCAGATTGCAAGTTTCATTGAGGTTGAATCCACTTTTTCTTTTTTCTCTTTTCTTTCGAATTCGAAAAAAAAACAACGAAAAACGGAAGGGGATTAATTTCTTCACCCCTTCCCGTCTCAATAACTAGAATGAAAAAAAGGGGAATATCAACGCATCTGGGAATAAACGATTGATCTCTATCAATAGACCGGCCAAGGCTCCGAACCATAGAGTACTTATCACTGGTGCCACGGAGAGATATGTTTTTAGATCTCGCATTTCAAATCCTCCTTTCTTTATTCTTATTCTTTATTGTAATTGGTAATACATAATGGTAATCCATATATGATCAGATGTATATTTAGTTAATAACCACTTGTATTTGTACGCAGAATCCCTAATTCAAATAGAAATGTACAAAAATTCCTTAGATACTCTTTTTTTTTTTTAACAAAAAAGAGGTCCATTTCTGCCCGAGCATTCCCTAAAAAAATGAATATTTTTTGGTGGGTTTATTTCATCTTTTATTTTTTTTTTTTATTTCATATGGATATAATTTTTTTATTACTATTATATGTTATACAATATGAAACTAGAAATAAAAAAATGGCAGCACAATTTAGATATATCAACATACAGATGTGGAAAACAAGACAAAGATTCTTTAGAATGACACTGTAAAACAATTGAAAGGGATGTAGCGCAGCTTGGTAGCGCGTTTGTTTTGGGTACAAAATGTCACGGGTTCAAATCCTGTCATCCCTATCCCTAACTATTCCTTATCTTATGGGCAGTAACAGGGGGGATCAATTGAGATCAATTAAATTTGGACAACATACATCCATATAGATATATATTCATAATCATAATCTATATATATTATATATTGAGAAATATATAGATAGATAGATAGATATCGATATATATTAGGATAGTATACGTATGCCAGATGTATTGGTGGGGTCACAAAAATGATTTATGAAAAAAAGCGCTCTTAGTTCAGTTCGGTAGAACGCGGGTCTCCAAAACCCGATGTCGTAGGTTCAAATCCTACAGAGCGTGATTCCATTCTTTTGTTAGATCGAAGCAGTTAAAAGTCTGAATTTTGACCTCCTGTGGATTAGAATTAAAACAAATAGGAGGTCAATAAACAAAAGAGATATTATATTAATTAATCAAAGTCCCAACTGATCACCACGTCGGTATTGTAAATATGCAGTTACGAATAATCCAGCCAAAGTAATAGGAATTAGACCTAACACGATTCCAAATAGAAAAACTTCAATCATTTTCATTTCTTTGAAAGAGTAAAAAAAGGGGGGGGGGTAATATCGATCCTGAAATATTAATAGTATTGCCCATGAATCTCACAAGAATTGGAAATTGACATAATATAGAATATATGGAATGCCCCAGAAAGATTTCTTTTTATGAATTGTTCATTCAAAAAATTTCCAATTCATTTTCGAATTTCAAATCAAATAAGTCGTATCTTGCTCAGCCCAATAAATAGAGCCGAGGTTATAGTTAAAGCCATTAGTATAAAACCGAAATAACTAATGATAGTAGGCATGAAAAGAGGCAAGATGAAATATCTTCGTTTTTATACATATGTTTATAAAGCACTTCCATAAGTTTCCATTTTTGAAAGAAAGATAGAAAGAAAAGCAAAGGTACCACTTGAAAAATCAATTTTTGATTCATCAATCAATCATAATCATTATAGACGAACAAAAATATAGTGACATAGATAAGAAATCAATTCATCATCTGTGACATCTACCCATCCCGTGATTCAAAATCAACCGATTCATTGATCAACTCTTGAGTTCAGTAAACTAATTGAATTCCAAATTCATAAGAACTGTGTAACTTCATTCAATTCAAAAAATATAAACTTTTTTTGAATTAATAATTAATATAGAATAAAACTGGAAAAAATATCTATTTGGATCTTTTTTTATTTATTTCTTTTTTGTATCGAACTCCTTTTTTTATTTTAGAACAAAAAAGAGTGTCCTTATACTTATAATGTACTTTAACTTCTTTACTTTCAACTCATTCGATTTTGTTTCGATTTAGTAGTGGGTTCCATTCTCATAATATCTCGAATGAGAAGAAAAAGGGTATCAGTATCAGATCGTTCGAAACTTGGGTTCCACATTTTCTTTTTTTTTTTTAATAGAAAGCTCTATCCTTGTAATTAAGCCAACAAACAATCCTTTGGTTTGGATATAATAATACAAGAACAACAATGCGCATGTCACGAATATTGATTAAAATTAGATTAGTTGTTTTCTGTCATCAAATACTATCTATTACTGCTATTACTGTTACTTCTTACTGGATGGCTAACCAATTCTTTAAAATGAAAAAGAGGGAGTTTCAACAAAAACATGTTCTATTCTACAACCACAAAAAGTATATTTCGAGATTTCGCATCTAATTGAATTGTAGAAATATGATAATCTCTTACATGAATTATTAGAAACCAATTCGTCGAATTCACATTTTACTCGATCTTCAGTTTATAGTCCGAAGCCAA